AAAAAGTACAACTTGAACAATGAATTAATAAGTCGAACAAAAGCTCTAGAAAAAGAAAAGGGATTTCTTGCTCTAGATATGCTCGAAAAAAGGACCAGATTATGCAATGATGAAAACGAACAAAAATACTTGCCCAAAACGTATGACCCCTTTTTGAGGGGACCATATCGTGGAACAATAAAAAAATTCTATTCACATATGATCATGAATGATTTAATCACTTCTACAGATACGGAGGATTCCATAGAAATCAATTGGATAAATAAGATTTATGGGCTACTTCCTAATAATTCTAATTATTCCAGAAAATTTGAACATCAAAAGAATCCGCCTGATAGGGAATCATTACTGAATTATATTGGTAATTCCTTAACCTCAATCAAAGAATTTCCTTTTGAGCCTGCACCCATTTTTCATTTTAAAAAATATTCTTTATTGAGAGAGCAAACAAGAATTGATTTAGAAAATCAAACAAAAGCTTTAAAATGGGTATTCGATGTAATTACAACTGATCCAAACGATCAAACAATAATTAGAAATAAATCTATTGGAATAGAAGAAATCCGTAAAAGGGTTCCTCGGTGGTCATACAAATTAACTGATGATTTGGAAGAACAGGAGGAAGAAAATGAGGAAGAATCTAAGGAAGATCATGAAATTCGTTCAAGAAAAGCCAAACGCGTAGTAATTTATACTGATAACAATCAGAATACCAACCCTATTACAACTACAAATAATACTAATAATAGTGATCAAGCAGAAGAGGTGGCTTTGATACGTTACTCGCAACAATCGGATTTTCGTCGGGATATAATCAAAGGATCCATGCGTGCTCAAAGACGTAAAACGGTTATTTGGGAAATGTTTCAAGCAAATGCGCATTCTCCGCTTTTTTTGGATCGAATAGACAAAACATTTTTTTTTTCTTCTTTTTATATCTCTGAAATGATGAATCTCATTTTTAGGAATTCGGTGGGGAGAGAACCAGAATTGAAAATTTCACATTTTGATTTTGAGGAGGAAGAGACAGGGGAAAAAGATAAAAAAAATGAAGAAAAAAAAGAGGAAAATGAACGTATAGTAATATCAGAAACTTGGGATAGCATTATATTTGCTCAAGGAATAAGAGGTTTGATGTTAGTAACCCAATCTTTTCTTAGAAAATACATTGTATTGCCTTCATTGATAATTGCTAAAAATATTGGCCGTATGTTATTATTCCAATTCCCCGAATGGTATGAGGATTTGAAGGAGTGGAATAGAGAAATGCATGTTAAATGCACTTATAATGGTGTTCAATTATCAGAAACAGAATTTCCCAAAGATTGGTTAGCAGACGGTATTCAGATAAAGATTCTATTTCCTTTCTGTTTGAAACCTTGGCGAAGATCTAAAATACGATCTCATCCTAGGGATCAAATAAAAAAAAAAGGAAAAAAAGACAATTTTTGTTTTTTAACGGTTTGGGGAATGGAAGCGGAATTCCCTTTTGGGAATCCCCGAAAACGACCTTCCTTTTTTGAACCCATTTATAAAAAACTCCAAAAAAAAGTTAGAAAAGTTAAAAAGGATTTATTTCTACTTCTAAAAGTTTCAAAAGAAAAAACAAGATGGATCATTAAAATACTTCTAGTTCTAAAACGAATAATGAAGGAAATTCAAAAAGTAAACCCAATATTCTTATTTGAATTGAGCAAGGTGAAAGTATATGAAACGGCTGAAAATGGAAAAGATTCCGAAATAAATAATAAGATTATTCACAAATCAACCATTCAAATCCAATCCATGAATTGGACAAATTATTCACTCATAGAAAAAAAGATGAAAGATCTTTCTGATAGAACAATCACAATCAGGAATCAAATAGAACGAATCACAAAAGACAAGAAAAAAATAATTCTAACTTGTGATGATAAAAGATCGAAATCACAGAAACATATTTGGCAGATATTCCAAAGAATAAATATACGATTAATACGTAAATCACATTATTTTATGAAATCTCTGATTGAAAATATATATATAGATATCTTGCTATGTATGATTACCATTCACAGGATCTATTTCCAACTTTTCTTTGAATCAACAAAAAAAATAATCAATAAATCCGTTTACAACGATCAAACAAATCAGGAAGGAATTGATGAAAGAGATCAAAATACAATGAACTTTTTTTCCACTATAAAAAAGTCCTTTTCGAATACTAATATTAGTAATAGTACAAAAATGTATTATGACTTATCCTCCTTGTCCCAAGCATATGTATTTTACAAATTATCACAAACCCAATTACTTAACAAGTATCAATTGAAATCTCTACTTCAATATCAGGGGACTTATCCTTTTATTAAGGATAAAATCAAGGATTATTGTATGACACGAGGAATATTTGATTACAATTCAAGACATAAGAAAATTCATAAGTCTGGAATGATTGAATGGAAAAACTGGTTAAAGGGGCATTATCAATACAATTTATCTCAAACCAAATGGTCGCGGTTAGTACCACTAAAATGGCGAAATAGAATCAATCAACGTTATAGGATTCAAAATAAGGACTCAATTAAAGCGGATTCATATAAAAAAGAAAAAGACCAATTAATTCATTACGTGAAACAAAATTACTATGCAGCGGATTCATTGACAAATCAAAAAGAAAAATGGAAAAAACACTACAGATATGATCTTTTATCACATAAATATATGAACTATGGGGATAAGGAGGATTTTTATATTTATGGGTCAAGATTACAAGTAAATGGGGTTCACAAAATTCCATATAATTTCAATAAACCAAAATCCGAATCATTTTATGTATTGGTAAGTACAGCTATTAGTGATTATCTAGAAGAAGGATATATTATTGATACGCATAAAAATCTAGATAGAAAATATTTTGATTGTCAAATTCTCCACTTTTGTCTTAGAAAAAATATCAATATTGAGACCTGGACCAATACACATATCGGTACCAAAATTGATAAAAATACTAAGACTGAAAAAAAAATCAACAACAAATTGAAAAAAAAAGATATTTTTTCTCTTATGATTCATCAAGAAATCAACCCATCCAATCAAAAAAGTATTTTTTTTAATTGGATGGGAATGAATCAAGAAAGAGTTTATCATACCATATCAAATCTAGAATCTTGGTTCTTCCCAGAATTTGTCTTACTTTTTGATGCATATAAGATTAAACCATGGATTATACCAATCAAATTACTTCTTTTTGACTTTTATTTTTATAAAAATAAAAGTCAAAATAAAAACATCAATATAAATGGAAAAAATAATCTTCAGATGATATCTCATCAAAAAAAATATCTTAAATTAGAAAATTCCAACCAACAAAAAAATGAGCAACAGGACCAAGTAAATCTTGTATCAGATCTACGAAAAGAAAACAAAAAAAAAGATATTGAAGAGAATTATGCGAGATCAGACATTACCATTAAAAAAGGTAAGAAGAAAAAACAATCCAAGAAAAACAAGGAAGCAGAACTAGATTTCTTCCTGAAAAAATATTTCCTTTTTCAATTAAGATGGGATGACTCCTTGAACCAAAGAATGATCAATAATATCAAGGTATATTGTCTCTTACTTAGACTGATAAATCCAAAAGAAATTGCTATATCCTCGATTCAAAGAGGAGAGATGCATCTGGATGTAATGCTAATTCAGAAAGATCTAGCTCTTACAGAATTGATAAAAAAGGGAATATTAATTATCGAACCAATTCGTCTATCTATAAAAAGGGATGGAAAATTGATTATATATCAAACTATAAGTATTTCATTGGTCGAGAACAATAAACACCAAACTAATAGAAAATGCATAAAAAAAAGATATATTGATAAGAGGAATTTGGATAAACCCATTGTACGATATGGGAATATGCTTATGAATGGGGACACAAATTATTATGATTTCCTTGTTCCCGAAAATATTCTATCTCCTAGACGTCGCAGAGAATTGAGAATGTTAATTTGTTTCAATTCCCATAATTGGAATGTTACGGATAGAAATAGAAATCCATTATTTTGCAATGAAAATAACATAAGAAACTCTGGAAAATTTTTGGATGAGGACAAGCATCTTAATACGAATACAAATAAATTCATTAAATGCAAATTTGTTCTTTGGCCCAATTACCGATTAGAAGATTTAGCTTGTATGAATCGCTATTGGTTTGATACCAATAATGGCAGTCGTTTCAGTATGTCAAGGATACATATGTATCCACGATTTAGAATTATTTAATTTAATAGTATATTTCCTATATCATATATATATCTATATTCCGTGACATTTTCGGTATATGAAAGCCGAAAGATGTATGCATACGCTATGTTATATTTTGGTAAATGATACAGATTGAATGGTGTATCCATTCAATTGGATATAGGAATAAATAAATTAGGGGAATCCTTTTAGATAGAAATAAATTCTTTTCTTTCGTTAATGCGGAAACATATTATCCCTTTCTATCCAAATCAAATTTGCAATTTGATTTGGATAAAATAAAGAAGTAGTATATGAATAAATCCAAATTTTTGTGTGTACTAGATGTGTGTACTAGATTAAAATAACCGGCATAATTCTTTTTTTTTTATTTTTCCCGATCGGAAAAATCCATGAAAAAGAAAGAAAAAGGATAGAAAAATTTTTTATGGTCAAAAATTCATTTATTTCCATTATTCCACAAGAAGAAAAAGAAGAAAACAAAGGTTCTGTTGAATTTCAAGTATTCAGTTTCACCAATAAGATACGGAGACTTACTTCACATTTGGAATTGCACAAAAAAGATTTTTTATCACAAAGAGGTCTACGAAAAATTCTAGGAAAACGTCAACGGTTGCTGGCTTATTTGTCAAAGAAAAATAGAGTACGTTATAAGAAATTAATTGGTCAGTTGGATATTCGAGAGCCAAAAACTCGTTAATTTAATCGTTTGAATTTTTTTTATTTTTAGTAGTATTCAATTTTTCATTTTGATGAGTCTCGTTTTGAGGAATTCATGGAATAATGAATTAAGGAAGAAAAGATATGACAGTACCGGTTACAAGAAAAGATCTCATGATAGTTAATATGGGGCCTCACCACCCATCAATGCATGGTGTTCTCCGACTAATCGTTACTCTCGATGGTGAAGATGTTATTGACTGTGAGCCCATATTGGGCTATTTACACAGAGGAATGGAAAAGATAGCGGAAAATCGAACAATTATACAATATCTACCTTATGTAACACGATGGGATTATTTAGCTACTATGTTCACAGAGGCAATAACCGTAAATGCGCCAGAACAATTGGAAAATGTTCAAGTACCTCAAAGGGCTAGCTATATCAGAGTAATTATGCTGGAATTGAGCCGTATAGCTTCTCATTTGTTATGGCTTGGACCTTTTATGGCGGATATCGGTGCACAGACTCCCTTTTTCTATATTTTCAGAGAAAGGGAATTGATATATGATCTATTCGAAGCCGCCACAGGTATGCGAATGATGCATAATTATTTCCGTATTGGAGGAGTAGCTGCTGATCTACCTTATGGATGGATAGATAAATGTTTGGATTTCTGCGATTATTCTTTAACAGGAGTTGTTGAATATCAAAAACTTATTACGTGGAATCCCATTTTTTTGGAACGAGTTGAAGGAGTGGGCATTATTGGTGGAGAAGAAGCTGTAAATTGGGGTTTATCAGGACCGATGTTACGAGCTTCTGGAATCCAATGGGATCTTCGTAAAGTTGATCATTATGAGTGTTACAATGAATTCGATTGGGAAGTCCAATGGCAAAAAGAAGGAGATTCATTAGCTCGTTATTTAGTACGAATCAGTGAAATGAAGGAATCCATAAAAATTATTCAACAGGCTCTAGAAGGAATTCCTGGAGGACCTTATGAAAATTTAGAAGTACGACGCTTTGATAGAGCAAAGAATTCCGAATGGAATGATTTTGAATATAGATTTATTAGTAAAAAACCTTCACCCAATTTAGAATTGTCGAAACAAGAACTTTATGTGAGAGTGGAAGCCCCAAAAGGAGAATTGGGAATTTATTTGATAGGAGATAATAGTGTTTTCCCCTGGAGATGGAAAATTCGTCCACCCGGTTTTATCAATTTGCAAATTCTTCCTCAGCTAGTTAAAAGAATGAAATTGGCTGATATCATGACGATATTGGGTAGTATAGATATCATTATGGGAGAAGTTGATCGTTGAAATGATAATTGATACGACAGAAGTACAAACTATCAATTCTTTTTCTACATCGGAATTTTTAAAAGAAGTGTATGGACTAATATGGATTGTACCCATTTTGACCCTTATATTGGGAATAACAATGGGGGTACTAGTAATTGTGTGGTTAGAAAGAGAAATATCTGCAGCGATACAACAACGTATTGGGCCTGAATATGCTGGCCCGTTGGGAATTCTTCAAGCTATAGCGGATGGGACTAAACTACTTTTTAAAGAGGACCTCCTCCCATCTCGAGGAGATATTCGTTTGTTTAGTGTGGGACCGTCTATAGCGGTTATATCAATTCTACTAAGTTATTTAGTAATTCCTTTTGGGTATCGTCTTGTTTTAGCCGATCTCAGTATAGGTGTTTTTTTATGGATCGCCATTTCTAGTATTGCTCCTATTGGGCTTCTTATGTCAGGATATGGATCGAATAATAAATATTCCTTTTTAGGTGGTCTACGAGCTGCTGCTCAATCTATTAGTTATGAAATACCATTAACTCTATGTGTGTTATCAATATCTCTACGTGTGATTCGTTGGAATATGAACTTTGAACCTCTCTTCTAGAAATAAAAGAAAAAAGAAAGAGGTTCAATGTATTGAATAGATGTTTTAATTTTTTTTATTCAGCATTCGGGTTGATGAGTTAAACCAGATAGTTATATGAGTGAAACTAAACAGCTTCAAAATTTGTAGTAAGAAGAAACAATCTCATTCCCTATGTACAAGAATAAAGTTGAAGTAAAAATAAGCAGTGTAAACTGCTTACCCCAAGATTAAGATTTTTTGATTAGTCATCATATCTTGAAGCGGGCGCAAACAAAAGATCAACTGTATGGAGTTTCTACTACTGTCTCATATGTATTACTATACCGGGGATCAATCAAAAGTCAGTGGACGGTTAGGAACACCAAGGTACACAAAGGATTAGTAATGGAGATAATGTAAGGTATCAAAAAAGAGGTATTTCTTCATAAAACGAATCATAATAAGGACTTGAAATTGGTAGAAATGATCAAGTAGTACTTCCCTACGATTCCGATCTAGAGTATGCTCCTATTCACTGGTTAAAGAAATGACTATCAAGAACGAATTAATTCTTTATTTTATTTTTGAGTATCCTCCTCTGAGACAGAAGAACAGGAAAAAAGAAATGGAATGCAGTAATTGAATGAATAATAAAAAAAGGGGATCCTTATTTATTCTTTTCTCTATCCATATTCATACATATCGAATTCTTATCACGATTCATGAACTAATGACTAATTCTTTTTATTTTGTATTGATTGATATAAGGAGTATTTTATTGAAATATTAAGTTATTACCGAACAAAGAGAAATTTTTATTGTAAAGGATGAGATCAATTCGGAAGCACTTTTTTTCTTATTCTAGCAGACAGAATTCCTTGGTCTAATTTGGGACTTTCCGATGTATCTTTATTCTATCCATCCAAAGATGGTGATAATACCGAACCCATCCTTACATTTTTTTTGTGGCCATCGAGGAGCCGTATGAAGCTGAGGTCTCACGTACGGTTTTGAAATAGCGATGGGAACAGTGATGTTATTATCGACTATGATTATCTAACAGTTCAAGTACAGTTGATATAGTTGAAGCACAGTCAAAATATGGTTTTTGGGGGTGGAATCTGTGGCGTCAGCCTATAGGATTTATTGTTTTTCTAATTTCTTCTCTAGCCGAATGTGAGAGATTGCCCTTTGATTTACCAGAAGCGGAGGAGGAATTAGTAGCAGGTTATCAAACCGAGTATTCGGGTATCAAATACGGTTTATTTTATCTTGCTTCTTACCTAAATTTATTAGTTTCTTCATTATTTGTAACAGTTCTTTACTTAGGTGGGTGGAATTTACCTATTCCGTATATATCCATTTCTGAGCTTTTCGGAATAAAAAAAATCGCCGGCATTTTTGGAATGACAATGGGTATCCTTATTACATTAACTAAAGCTTATTTGTTTCTCTTCATTTCTATCACAACAAGATGGACTTTACCTAGAATGAGAATGGACCAGTTATTAAATCTTGGATGGAAATTTCTTTTACCTATTTCTCTAGGTAATCTGTTATTAACAACTTCTTCCCAACTTGTTTCATTATAAATAAGAGAATACGATAACACTATTTTAGATTCATAATCTCTATCAAACAAGAGAAAGAAACGTCAAATTTTTCATGTATATCTACAATATGTTCCCTATGGTAATTGGGTCCATGAATTATGGTCAACAAACAATACGAGCTGCAAGGTACATTGGTCAAAGTTTCATAATTACCTTATCCCACACAAATCGTTTACCTGTAACTATTCAATATCCTTATGAAAAATCGATCACATCAGAGCGTTTCCGGGGTAGAATCCACTTTGAATTTGATAAATGTATTGCTTGTGAAGTATGTGTTCGTGTATGCCCGATAGATCTACCCGTTGTTGATTGGAGATTTGAAAGAGATATTAAAAAGAAACAATTACTTAATTATAGTATAGATTTCGGGGTTTGTATATTTTGTGGTAACTGTGTCGAGTATTGTCCAACAAATTGTTTATCAATGACTGAAGAATATGAACTTTCTACTTATGATCGTCACGATTTGAATTATAATCAAATTGCTTTGGGTCGATTACCAATCTCAATAATTGGAGATTATACAATTCAAACAGTTATGAATTCGACTCAAATAAAAATAGACAAAGATAAACCCTTTGATTCAAGAACAATTACCGATTACTAAGATTTTGTTTTGATATAAAGGATCCAAGCTTTTTATTTTGGGTAGTCGGTAACTACAAATAAAAACTAATGATTGTTGAGAATCACTCTTTGATTTAAACTAAAAATATATTTTTAGTGATGATTTCTAAATAGCAAATTTCAACTACTTTTTTCTTTTTTTTTCTTTCGGATAAATATAAATAAAGTAAGGTTGGCCCGATAATTTTATCTATATCTACATTAATCCATATTCAAATTCAATTCAATTATAAATGTATCATATACAATATTATATACAAGAAAACAAAAATAGGGTAACCCCTTTTCCTTTCCTGGACCATTTATTTAGTAAAGTTAAAGTAAGGTCATGAAATAGTTAAAGTTATTTATTTTGTATTTTATACATAATGGATTTACCTGGACCAATACATGATATTCTTGTTGTATTTCTGGGGTCAATTCTTGTATTAGGGGGTCTGGGGGTAGTATTATTTACCAATCCAATTTATTCTGCCTTTTCATTGGGATTGGTTCTTGTTTGTATATCCTTATTCTATATTTCATCGAACTCCTATTTTGTAGCTGCCGCACAGCTCCTTATTTATGTGGGAGCCATAAATATCTTGATCATATTTGCTGTAATGTTCATGAATGGTTCAGAATATTCCAATAATTCCTATTTTTGGACCGTTGGAGATGGGGTCACTTTGATGGTTTGTACAACTATTCTTTTTTCACTAATTACTACTATCCCAGATACGTCATGGTACGGAATTATTTGGACTGCAAGGTCAAACCAGATTATGGAACAGGACCTAATAAATAACGTTCAACAAATTGGGATTCATTTATCAACAGATTTTTATCTTCCATTTGAACTCATTTCAATAATTCTTTTAGTTTCCTTGATAGGTGCAATTACTATGGCTCGACAATAAGCAATAAAAATACTTAACTTATAATGATTCCCAATTCTTAGAATTCTAACTAAATTCTAAATAAATAAATAGAAATTTTTAGTTAAATCTATCTACCGTCAATATCTTCTTTTGTTGTGTAATTGTTCTATTCTAATCAATTGAATCGGTTGAATTGTTGTTCATATTGAAATGAATCGAGATTGATAAGGAGTTAGTCAATGATGTTTGAGCATGTCCTTTTTTTGAGTGTTTATTTATTTTCTATCGGTATCTATGGATTGATTACAAGTCGAAACATGGTTAGAGCGCTTATGTGTCTTGAGCTTATACTAAATTCGGTTAATATCAATCTTGTAACATTTTCTGATATATTTGATAGTCGCCAATTAAAAGGAGACATTTTCTCAATCTTTGTTATAGCCATTGCAGCTGCTGAAGCAGCTATTGGACTTGCTATTGTTTCGTCGATCCATCGTAACAGAAAATCAACTCGTATTAATCAATCGAATTTGTTGAATAATTAGTGATAATCATCATAGATAATTTAAATAAAGACACATAAAAATATTTAATAGAATTGAAATACTATTTTTTATTGAATTTGAATGCAATTCCATTTTATTGAATTGCATTTTTATATTTATATTGAAATAATGATGACCGATTTGTTGGCCAATTAATTTTAATTCGCATGTGCAACTCGTATCATCATAATTGTTGAAACGAAAATCAAAGTGTCTTGACCTTTTCTCATAAACAGATTGATTTAAGAAATATATTGATTTTTTTTAATAAACCACTGTTTCGTCTGGTGTCTACAATATTACAATATATAATATATGATTCATTTACTACTAATTTGATTTGACCAGATCGAAAATCTTTTATGTTCAAAACTGTACTTTATAGATCCAATGTCACATTCAGTAAAAATTTATGATACATGTATAGGGTGTACTCAATGTGTACGAGCTTGCCCCACAGATGTATTGGAAATGATACCTTGGGACGGATGTAAAGCCAAGCAAATAGCTTCCGCGCCAAGAACCGAGGACTGTGTAGGTTGTAAGAGATGTGAATCTGCCTGCCCAACAGATTTTTTGAGTGTCCGTGTTTATTTAGGGCCTGAAACAACTCGCAGCATGGCTCTATCTTATTGATACGTTACAAAAAATCCACTTGAATCATTTGTGATTCCTCTTTACCGACAAAAGCCCGTGCTCGACAAAATATATTATTTTGAGGACGGGCTTTTCTGGTCAAAATGTATCTTGTCTTTATCACGAGTTATTTTCCTTGGTTAACAATACTTGTTGTTTTACCGATATTCGCGGGTTCCTCAATTTTCTTTTTCCCTCATAGAGGGAATAAGATGTTTAGGTGGTATACTATATGTATATGCTTATTAGAACTCCTTCTAACGACTTATGCATTCTGTTATCATTTCCAATTGGATGATCCATTAATGCAATTGAAGGAAGATTCTAAATGGATAGATGTTTTTGATTTCCACTGGAGACTAGGAATCGATGGACTTTCCATAGGACCCATTTTACTGACAGGATTTATCACTACTTTAGCAACTTTAGCAGCTTGGCCAATTACTCGAAATTCGCGGTTGTTCTATTTCCTGATGCTAGCAATGTACAGCGGTCAAATAGGATTATTTTCCTCTCGAGACTTTTTACTTTTTTTCATCATGTGGGAGTTAGAATTAATTCCTGTTTACTTACTTTTATCCATGTGGGGGGGAAAGAAACGTCTCTACTCGGCTACAAAGTTTATTTTGTACACTGCAGGGGGTTCCATTTTTTTCTTAATAGGAGTTCTAGGTATGGGTTTATATGGTTCCAATGAACCAACATTAGATTTTGAAAGATTAATTAATCAATCATATCCTGTGGCATTGGAAATAATATTCTATTTTGGCTTCCTTATTGCTTATGCTGTCAAATTGCCGATTATACCCCTACATACATGGTTACCTGATACCCATGGAGAAGCACATTACAGTACATGTATGCTTTTAGCTGGAATCCTATTAAAAATGGGCGCATATGGATTGATTCGGATCAATATGGAATTACTACCCCACGCTCATTCTATATTTTCTCCTTGGTTGGTGATAATAGGAACAATGCAAATAATCTATGCAGCTTCAACTTCTCTTGGTCAACGTAATTTAAAAAAGAGAATAGCCTATTCCTCTGTATCTCACATGGGTTTCACAATTATAGGAATTGGTTCTATAACCGACATGGGACTCAATGGAGCTATTTTACAAATGCTCTCTCATGGATTTATTGGTGCTGCACTTTTTTTCTTGGCGGGAACGAGTTGTGATAGAACACGTCTTGTTTATCTCGAAGAAATGGGAGGGATATCTATCCCAATGCCAAAAACATTTACCATGTTCAGCAGCTTCTCGATGGCTTCTCTTGCATTGCCAGGAATGAGTGGTTTTGTTGCGGAATTTGTAGTATTTTTTGGACTAATTACTAGTACAAAATATCTTTTAATGTCAAAAATGCTAATTACTTTTGTAATGGCAATTGGAATGATATTAACTCCTATTTATTTATTATCTATGTTACGTCAGATGTTTTATGGATACAAGTTATTTAATATTCCAAACTCAAATTTTTGGGATTCTGGACTACGAGAACTATTTCTTTCAATCTGTATCTTTCTACCCGTAATAAGTATTGGTATTTATCCCGATTTTGTTCTCTCGTTATCAGTTGACAAGGTACACGCTATCTTATCCAATTATTATCATAGATAGTGTTTCATTAATGAAACGGAAGGAAAGTCTTATAATTCTTTGAATTTAATATTTTGAAAATCGTTTGCTGTACTGTATAATGAAAAAAGAAATAAAATGAATAAGAATTGTAATTAGATACATCTCGAGTTTTTGAGAACCGTTTGAATCAAGGAATCATTCAAATTTAAATGGTTCTCAAAAACTCATAAAAACAAACTTTCGTTATATATGGGATGATGTTTTTATCTTATGTATTCTTCATGTAGTTTATTCAATTAGATGTTTATGTGAATGAACCATAACTATGTAGACCTATTCCTAATAGATTGATCCCAAAATAGCATATCCAAATTATAATAAATCCTATAGAAGCTACAAGTGCCGAATTCGTACCTTTCCAATTTATATTTGTTCTAGTATGTAAATAAATCGCGAATATGGTCCAAGTAATAAATGCCCAAGTTTCCTTGGGGTCCCAATTCCAATAGGATCCCCATGCCTCATTAGCCCATACTGCTCCACAAAGAATACCTATGGTTAAAAAGGTAAACCCTAGACTAATGACACGATAACTCCAATAATCCAAACGCTCAGTTAATTGATATTTGTAATAATTTTGAAATGAAGGAAAAGAAGTTTTTTTAAAAACACTTCTTTTTTCATTCAAATATTCAATCTCACCAAAGAAAAATGACTTAATTAATAAATTATTGCTTTTACAAAAAATTTTTATGTTTTTTCGAAATGTAATGACTAGAAGAGCGACTGATAATAATGATCCGCATAAAAGAGCTGCATAACTCAATAACATCATACTTACGTGCATCATTAACCACTGAGATTGTAGAGCAGGTACTAATATTGCGGATTGATGCATTTCAGTTGAAAGACCCGACATGGCAAAGCCTTGAGTAAAAATGGTACTTGGTGCAATTATTGTGCTTAAATCGTTTTTAAGGTTACGTATCTTGGGAATCATATGAATAATGAAGAAACTACACGAAAGGAAGATTAATGACTCGTATAAATTACTTAATGGAAAATGTCCCGAAGAAATCCAACGAGAAACTAATAATCCTGTTATAGAGAAAAAGGTAGCTATCATCCCTTTTTCTGATGAATCACGTAATCCTACAATTTTGTGGACTAATAAGGTCATCAAATGAATCATAATCACAATTGAAATGATCGAAAAAGAGATATGAGTTAATATATGTTCTAAAGTCGCAAATATCATAAAAGGGGTCCCATTACAGAATTGGAAATCGCGAATTGAATACATTTTAGGATCTATTGTATCTCTTTTAGAAGATGCCGCCACTCGGACTCGAACCGAGATGCTTTAGCACTGCTTCCTAAGAGCAGCGTGTCTACCGATTTCACCACGGCGGCTTACTTGAAATAATAATAGTCAATTCATGTTGAATCGTCGAGATTCAAGGATTCAATATAGTTTAGGAAACATTAATTAGAATCAATGAATAAAGACTAGTTTGTGGTTTAAATATTTGAATCTTCAATAAAATACCTACCTAGGTAGTATCGTCGTGGGTTTTTTAACAATCAACTTTCATGTACTAGAAACTAAGTTTTCTCCAAATAGTTGGAACTCCATAGTTTTTTCTCGGTTGAGGTATAAAACTAAGAATTGTCTTTTTTTCTCTATTTTTTTATGATTTGTTTTTCATTTAGCCGATTTCATGGATTCAAATGAAAAAGATTTATTTTTTTTTTTCAATGAACAAAATCAAATAACTAGGATTTCATATCTATCACAATTTCATCATTAAATACAAATAATTTGTTATTTTTCTAATGATTTCGATACCTTAGTATATTAAAATTAAAGTATTAATATTCTTTATTGCGCATATAATTTCTAATTTAGAATACCATTTACAAAACCAATTAAGTTTTGGGATAGGCATATAACAAAAGAGTTTCAATCTCTACCACAATTGTACTTTTCACAATAGAAAAGTACAATTGCGATAGGTAAAAAAATAATACTTAGAACCCAATATACAAAAAACTCTTATTCTATATATCACAGCAGTGAGTTCTAAGTAATATTGAGAAATTCAATACAGAAAAATACATTAGTTAACATTCATCTTACAAAATTTGAGGTTCTTTAGGCTATATCAATTGAGATTATTCTAAGACTTTATTATTTGTTTGTCGCACAAAAAAACTTTTTGAATGCCCGGTGGAAACCGATTTCGCTAAAGAAAAAGTTTTTACTGCAACTAAATATCCTTTTTTCTTCCAAATATTTCTACGAATACGTTTTTTTGACATAGAAGTACGTTTTTTTGGAACTGCCAT